AAAAAAAAGAAGAACTTTCATTATTATTCATTCTTAATAAACTAAAATTCTTGTTAATTCCTTTTGAAGACCCCTTACCCCATAGAGATATGGAATAGAAAGAAGTATTTTGATTGCCACTATAATTTTGAAAATGAACATTTAAATGACCTTCAAACGTAAGTAAATAGATGCGAAACATATAAAATGCGGTTAATCCTGCGGTAGCCCAAGCTATTATTGCGAAAATTGGCGAATACAACCAACTATCATTAAGAATTTTATCTTTTGACCAAAAACAAGCAAGAGGCGGAATACCACAAAGAGAAAGTGTACCTAATAAAAAAGAGGTTTTAGTAATCGGTACATGTTTTGTTAAACCACCCATAAAAACCATATTCTGACTTTTATCCGGAGAATAGCCAACAACAGTTTCCATTGAATGAATAATGGACCCAGACCCTAAAAATAATAATGCTTTGGAATAAGCATGAGTAATCAAATGAAATAAAGCACTTCGATAAGACCCCATTCCTAGAGCTAACATCATATAACCCAATTGAGACATTGTCGAATAGGCTAAACCCCTTTTAATGTCTTTTTGAGCAAGAGCTAAAGTAGCTCCTAATAATAATGTGATTATGCCTATCAACGAGATTAAATTCATTATATAGGGTATAACCATGAAAAGAGGGAGAAGGCGAGCTACAAGAAAGATCCCCGCTGCTACCATAGTAGCAGCGTGTATAAGAGCCGAAATAGGAGTGGGTCCCTCCATAGCATCGGGTAACCACACATGAAGGGGAAATTGTGCAGATTTAGCAACTGCACCGGTAAATAATAAAGCAGCACACAAAATAACAAAGGAAAAGTTGACTTCATTATTATAAATCAAGTTATTGAGTATTTCGAATAAATCCTGAAATTCAAAACTACCTGTTATACAATAAAACCCTAAAATTCCTAATAATAAACCAAAATCCCCTACACGATTAGTTACAAATGCTTTTTGACAAGCATTTGCTGCAGGAGGTCGCGTAAACCAAAACCCTATTAATAGATAGGAACACATTCCAACTAATTCCCAAAAAAAATAAATTTGTATCAAATTTGAACTAGTAACTAATCCCAACATGGAAGTACTGAAAAAACTCATATAAGCAAAAAATCTCAAGTATCCTTGATCGTGAGCCATATAATTATCACTATAAATAAGAACCATGATTCCAACAGTAGTGATTAACATTGACATAATAGAAGTAAGTGGATCGATCAAGCAGCCAAATTCTAAAGAAAAATCATTATCGAGTGTCCAAGACCATACATATTGGTGGATAGAACTGCTATTTATTTGCTGAATAGACAGATTAATTGAAAAAATCATGACTATACTTAACAATAAGATACTTGGAAAAGCCCACATACGACGAAGATTTTTCGTTGCTGTCGGAAAAAGAAGAAGTCCCACTCCTATTAACATAGGAATTGGAAGTGGAACAAAAGGTAAAATCCACCCATATTGATATGTCTGTTGCATAAAAAAATTGAAATTCGTAATTAAATTTTTCCGATTTATCGGACCTTACTTCTTTTGAAAGGAGTCAATAAAAAAATGAAAATATGCACTAAGCTTAACCTAACTTAAATATAAAAATGAAAAATTTTTCTTTCTTTTTACTTATTCTTTCTCTTTCTGAATTTCTTCTAAATATTTCAAATATTCAAATCAAGAAGTTACAATTGGTCAAATCATATAAAAGACAAAGATTAATTATGAGTCTCCTTCGAATTTGAAAATGCAAGTCAAATTTTGACAAGTTACTAAAAATATTCTTCTTGTTTTTTATTTTTTAGAAAAATTTTATGCGATTTTACCATATCGTTCATATTCCATTCTTTTAGAATTTTAGAAAAAAAAATTATCTAGAAAAGCGCAGATTTTTTTAAACAATAGATGTCTTTCACATCCAGCTATACCAATGAGTAATCTCTTAATTTTTATTTAAATGGCAGTTCCAAAAAAACGTACTTCTGCATCAAAAAAGCGTATTCGTAAAAATTTTTGGAAAAGGAAAGGCTATTGGTCAGCGTTAAAAGCGTTTTCTTTAGGGAAATCTCTTTCTACCGGGATTTCAAAAAGTTTTTTTGTGCGACAAACAAATAAAATAAAAAAATAAGTTATTAAGAAATAAAACAGAACACCTTATAAAAATATAAATTGACCTGACTTAAAAATTAAATTCTTCCGTTTCAAAAAGACAATTCTCAAATTCCATTTCCTGTTGAATTAATTCATAGGAAATGGAATTCTTCTGTTTTACTTTTACTTTAAACCGAATTTAAACAAAGTCTTTTTTTTTTAACAAAAAAACACAAGATACTCACTTTCTTTTTAATATATTTTCTTTCCAGAATAGGAGTCTTATTTCCCCCAGCAACTTATTTGTACTATTAAAAGATTTTTTTTTGCACAACTTTCTTACTTTTCTTTTTGATTTTCTGTAAATTCTTATATAGAATAGAGCCCATATATCTCTGGCCATCAATTCACGCAAAAACACTTAGTGTAAATTTTATGGATAAATATGTGTGAATTTTGAATAATCTAAAATAGGTTTTTTGTTCATTGATAAAACTTATTTTTTGGTTGTACTTTTTAAAATTAAATAAATCAAAAACATTTAATTTAAAAATGTTTTTTAGAGGAAAGGTTCTATCCCTTAATTGATAGTAAGACTTTTTGGTTTTACAAGAATTCAAGTAAAGAAGATTCTCAAATACACAATAAAACTAAAACCCTAAACTAAAATAATGAACGTTCAAGGACATATTTGAACAGATTTTATTCATTGATTTGAATCTTTCCTGAAAATATTGCACCCAATTGAATTCTTAAATCTAGACGATTGCTTATTTATAGGCTATTATGAGGTCAAGACAAGCCGCTATGGTGAAATTGGTAGACACGCTGCTCTTAGGAAGCAGTGCTAGAGCATCTCGGTTCGAGTCCGAGTGGCGGCATGTCATTTCCTAAAAAAAGAAAATAGATCCTATAATGAATAATGAATTCAATTGCCGATTTCGATTTTATAATTAAGGAACTCTTTTTATGATATTTTCAACTTTAGAGCATATATTAACTCATATTTCTTTTTCGACTGTTTCAATTCTAATTACAATTCATTTGATAACCTTTTTTGTCGATGAAATCGTAAAACTATATGATTCATCCGAAAAGGGCATGATAACGACTTTTTTGTGTATAACAGGATTATTAATTTCTCGTTGGATTTATTCGAAACATTTTCCACTAAGTAATTTAAATGAATCGTTAATCTTTCTTTCATGGAGTTTTTCCTTTATTTATATAGTTCCGTATTTCAAAAAAAATCAAAATATTCTAAGCACAATAATAGGTCCAAGTGCTATTTTTTCCCAGGGCTTTGCTACCTCAGGCCTTTTAACTGAAATACACGAATCCACTATATTAGTACCTGCTCTTCAATCCGAGTGGTTAATAATGCACGTAAGTATGATGATATTGGGATATGTGGCCCTTTTATGTGGATCATTATTATCAGTATCACTTCTAGTCATTACAGTTCGAAAAAATAGAAAATTTTTTTCTACGAGTAATCATTTATTAAATTTAAATAAGTCATTTTTCCTTGATAAAGTCGAATACATGAATGAAGAAAAAAATATTTTAAAAAAAACTTCTTTTTTTTCTCCAAGGAATTATTATAAGTCGCAATTGATTCAACAATTGGATTATTGGAGTTATCGGGTTATTAGTCTAGGATTTCTCTTTTTAACGATAGGAATTCTTTCTGGAGCAGTATGGGCTAATGAAGCATGGGGGTCCTATTGGAGTTGGGACCCAAAAGAAACTTGGGCTTTTATTACTTGGATCATATTTGCAATTTATTTACATACTCAAACAAATCTAAAATTGAAGGGTACAAATTCAGCAATTGTAGCGTTTATTGGATTTCTTATAATTTGGATATGCTATTTTGGAGTAAATCTATTAGGAATAGGATTACATAGTTATGGTTCATTTACATTAACATCTAATTAAATTCAAAAAGGAGTTCTTACCACTTACCAATAGGAATAGAAAAGCATATAACGCATATCAAACTTTGTGTGAACTAGGGAGAGCCCCGTTACTTTGATTCGCGAGGCTCTCCCTAGTTCACACAAAGTTTTTTTACTTAACACAAGAGAAGAAAAAGCGTTCTTTTTGTCATTGTACAACGAACCTTTTTATAAATGATAAGATTTTTGTCATTTTTTATTTATAAAAAAACTATCTAAAAAAAGAATTAGATAGGATAACTTCAACCTTTTCAACTGATAGTGAAAGAACGAAATCGGGGTACATACCAATACCTAGTACGGGTAAAAAAAAGGAGATCGAAAGAAATAACTCTCGCGGCCCAGAATCAAAAAAATAAAAGTTTGGGCCATTAAATATCTTGTATCCATAGAACATCTGGCGTAACATAGATAATAAATAAATAGGGGTTAATATAATTCCAATTGCCATTACAAAAGTAATTAGGATTTTTGTCATTAAAAGAAATTTTGGACTAGTAATTAGTCCAAAAAATACTATTAATTCGGCAACAAAACCACTCATACCTGGTAATGCGAGGGAGGCCATCGAAAAGCTACTGAATATCGTGAACATTTTTGGCATTGGGATAGCTATTCCACCCATTTCGTCAAGATAAAGAAGACGTATTCTATCATAAGTTGTTCCAGCCAAGAAAAAAAGCGCAGCACCGATAAATCCATGAGAGATTATTTGTAAAAGGGCTCCGTTGAGTCCCATATCTGTGATAGAACCAATTCCTATAATTATAAAACCCATATGAGATACAGAGGAATAGGCTATTCTTTTTTTTAAATTTCGTTGACCAAGAGATGTTGAAGCTGCATAGATTATTTGTACTGCGCCCACTATTATTAACCAAGGAGAAAATAGAGAATGAGCATTCGGAAATAATTCCATA